TGCGGGTCTTAGCAAAAAAGGATTAGGGTATTTCAGTAAATACATTCAACCAACTCCAATTCTTTTACCCATTAATATCTTAGAAGATTTTACAAAACCCCTATCACTTAGTTTTCGACTTTTCGGAAATATATTAGCCGATGAATTAGTCGTTGTTGTTCTTGTTTCTTTAGTGCCTTTAGTGGTTCCTATACCTGTCATGTTCCTTGGATTATTTACAAGCGGGATTCAAGCTCTCATTTTTGCCACCTTAGCTGCGGCTTATATAGGTGAATCTATGGAAGGTCATCATTAACTATTTCTTTTTTCAAATATTCTTTTTTAGGTTAGCCCAATTATAGAATAGGTGGTTTACGTTATGTAAGAAACACTTGTATATGTGATATTTGATATTCACTAGGTATATATGAGTTAAAGATCTATATAATCTGCCCTACTACTTTTGTGAATTTCGATTTAGATAGGGATTCGATTAGAAGTTCTTCCTTTTTATCTGTGAATTGGTTGAAAAAACAATAAAAAGGAAGAACGCAGAATTCAAAGAATGGTTCACAAAAAAGAAATGGCATAAAAAAGTTGTATATATATATTATAAATTTTTGAAAATCCCGTGGATAGGAACTACTATCAAAGTAATTCTTATGATTCAATAATATTATTATATTCTTTTTTTTTAAGTTTTTGGTTATTTTGGCTGGATGAATCTTAGCGATTACTTAATTATAATTATGTCCTTAAGTCATTGGATGATTGTATCATTAACTATTTCTTTATTTTGGTGTGAGGAACTTATCATGAATCCACTGATTTCTGCTGCTTCGGTTATTGCTGCTGGGTTGGCTGTTGGGCTTGCTTCTATTGGACCTGGAGTTGGTCAAGGTACAGCTGCGGGTCAAGCTGTCGAAGGTATCGCGAGACAACCTGAGGCAGAAGGAAAAATCCGAGGTACTTTATTGCTTAGTTTGGCTTTTATGGAAGCTTTAACAATTTATGGCCTGGTTGTAGCATTAGCGCTTTTATTTGCGAATCCTTTTGTTTAATCCGAGAAATCGCAAAATTCTGGATTTTTTTCGTAGTTTTTTTAATTCTATCAAGATTTAACTCCTACAATTATTCATTGAGACAACAATCCTTGGGAAGGACTAATTTGAGGATGGGGAATTAGCACATCGATTCGCTTTCTTCCTTCCCCTTATTCTTTTAGTTTAATGGAAACTTTTTTTTAAGGAGTGTTGCCAAAAAACGAGGTTTAAGCTTTTTGAAATTGACATCAAACTTGGTCTCAAATTTTAGCTTAATTCTAATTAAGTCTCATTATTATTATTGAAATTAAAAATTTTGGAAAATACATTTGTAATATAGAATAGGTTTTTTATTCTGTTTACAAATATCCAAATAGGTAAATTAAATTTTAAATTATTAAATTCAATTTTCTTTTTATTTTCAATAAAAAGAATAAAAAAAAAAAAAGGACAGAGTTCTTTTTTTATAGTTTAGCTAGAAGAGGAGATTATATGAAAAATTTAACCGATTCTTTCGTTTACTTGGGTCACTGGCCATCCGCCGGGAGTTTCGGGTTTAATACCGATATTTTAGCAACAAATCCAATAAATCTAAGTGTAGTTTTCGGTGTATTGATCTTTTTTGGAAAGGGAGTGTGTGTGAGTTGTTCATTTCAAGAATAGGCTGGATTCACCCAGTGGCACTATAACTAGGAAAGAGTGCATAATCCCGCGAATTACTTCTGAATAAAAAAAATTATATTTTAGAACCATAGCATTTCGTTATTCTTTGGTAAATCTACTTTACTTTGATTCTCTATCAACCAAAAATTTGGGACCATTAATTAACATGGTTAAAGCTAAACCGTTTGAAGTTCATATGCAACATGGTACTCTTTCTACTATATGTAGTCTAATAAAAAATGTAGTCTAATAAAAAAATGAATAAGATTTTCAAAAAGAATAGTTAGACTTTTTTCGATATAAAACACTCATGTCGATAAAATTTTGTGAGTCTTTTTTTATAATGCAGAATTGATAACCTACGTATAAAGTAATAAGAATTCTTTGGATTTCAAGAAAAAAAGAAACAACTTTGCTGACAATTATCGATTTTTCATTGGTCAGAAGAATCCTCCGAATACTTTTGTCTTGGATTGGTGATCTTTTTCGATAGAACTATATATTGAATATTAATTGAATAAAAAAAATCGGGAGAGGGTAGGCTCATTACATGAAAAATATGGGAATGGAAGTTTCATAAATAATTGATAAATGATTGGAATAAGTGAGCATGAGAGCCAAATGAATCGAAAGATTCATGTTTGGTTCGGGAAGGGATCATAGAACGTTTTTTTAATAAATGGAAAGATAATCTACTTTCATTAAATGATTTATTAGATAACCGAAAGCAGAGGATATTAAATACTATTCGAAATTCAGAAGAACTACGTGAAGGAGCTATTCAACAATTAGAAAACGCCCGGGCTCGCTTGCGG